AAAACCCTTTTCGCTCCGCTTAGCCCTATCCCCTTCTAGAGGTATTTTAGTGATAGGTTCTATAGGAACTGGACGATCCTGTTTGGTCAAATACCTAGCGACAAACTCCTATGTTCCTTTCATTACGGTATTTCCGAACAAGTTCCTGGATGACAAGCCTAAAGGTTATCTTATTGATGATATCGATATTGATGATAGTGACGATATTGATGATAGTGACGATATTGATGATGACCTTGATATTGATACGGAGCTGCTAACTATGACGAATGTGCTAACTATGTATATGACGCCGAAAATAGACCGATTTGATATCACCTTTCAATTCGAATTAGCAAAAGCAATGTCTCCTTGCATAATATGGATTCCAAACATTCATGATCTGCATGTGAATGAGTCGAATTACTTATCCCTCGGTCTATTAGAGAACTATCTCTCCAGGGATTGTGAAAGATGTTCCACTGGAAAGATTCTTGTTATTGCTTCGACTCATATTCCCCAAAAAGTGGATCCCGCTCTAATAGCTCCGAATAAATTAAATACATGCATTAAGATACGAAGGCTTCTTCTTCCACAACAACGAAAGCACTTTTTCATTCTTTCATATACTAGGGGATTTCACTTGGAAAAGAAGATGTTCCATACTAACGGATTCGGGTCCATAACCATGGGTTCCAATGCGCGAGATCTTGTAGCACTTATCAATGAGGCCCTATCAATTAGTATTACACAGAAGAAATCCATTATAGAAACTAATACAATTAGATCAGCTCTTCATAGAAAAACTTGGGATTTTCGATCCCAGATAAGATCGGTTCAGGATCATGGGATCCTTTTCTATCAGATAGGAAGGGCTGTTACACAAAATGTACTTCTAAGTAATTGCCCCATAGATCCTATATCTATCTATATGAAGAAGAAATCATGTAAGGGAGGGGATTCTTATTTGTACAAATGGTACTTCGAACTTGGAACGAGCATGAAGAAATTCACGATACTTCTTTATCTTTTGAGTTGTTCTGCCGGATCGGTCGCTCAAGATCTTTGGTCTTCATCCAGACACGATGAAAAAAATTGGATCACTTCTTATGGATTCGTTGAGAATGATTCTGATCTAGTTCCTGGCCTATTACTATTATTACTATTAGAAGTAGAAGGCGCTCTGGCTCTGGCGGGATCCTCACGGACAGAAAAATATTGCAGTCAGTTTGATAATAATCGAGTGACATTACTTCTTCGGTCCGAACCAAGGAATCAGTTAGATATGATGCAAAATGGATCTTGTTCTATCGTTGATCAGAGATTTCTATATGAAAAATACGAATCGGAGTTTGAAGAAGGGGAAGGGGCCCTCGATCCGCAACAGATAGAGGAGGGTTTATTCAATCACATAGTTTGGGCTCCTAGAATATGGCGCCCTTGTGGCAATCTATTTGATTGTATCGAAAGGCCCACTGAATTGGGATTTCCCTATTGGACTGGGTCATTTCGGGGTAAATGGATCATTTATCATAAAGAGGATGAGCTTCAAGAGAATGATTCGGAGTTCTTGCAGAGTGGAACCATGCAGTACCAGACACGAGATAGATCTTCCAAAGAACAAGGCTTTTTTCGAACAAGCCAATTCATTTGGGACCCTGCGGATCCATTCTTTTCCCTATTCAAAGATCAGCCCTCTGTCTCTGTGTTTTCACGTCGAGAATTCTTTGCAGATGAAGAGATGCCAAAGGGGCTTATTGCTTCCCAAACAAATCCTCCTACATCTATATATAAACGCTGGTTCATCAAGAATACGCAAGAAAATCACTTCGAATTGTTGATTCATCGCCAGAGATGGTTTAGAACCAATAGTTCATTATCTAATGGATCTTTCCGTTCTAATACTCTATCCGAGAGTTATCAGTATTTATCAAATCTGTTCCTATCTAACGGAACGCTATTGGATCAAATGACAAAGACATTGTTGAGAAAGAGATGGCTTTTCCCGGATGAAATGAAACATTTGATTCATGTAACAGGAGAAAGATTCCCCATTCCTTAGCCGTAAAGATATGTGCCCATGAAAAGGGGATTAAGTGGAACAGAATTGGCCGGATGGTAGAGTCGTGGAAACACTTGTTTCTTCCATCTTTTTGGCCTTAGCTCCATGGAACAATATGCTACTGCTGAAACATGGAAGAATTGAAATCTTAGATCACTATGTGTGGATGATATGAACTGCCTAAACAAGAATTCTTGAACGGCGAAAGAGCCTATTACTCGCTACATCAAACAATTTCTACTAATGAAACCATGTAAATCCATCGGAAAATACGCATGTCCGCTGAAATGGTTGTTGCTATCTGCTCCAATAACGAATCATCGGTTTCATTGAATATTGAATAACTAAAGAAGATAGATAGACCTTTCTCTTCGTCTCAGGTCGATGGATCTCCTCAATTGGAAGATCTCCCATATGCATAATACACATTCCAGTTGACCGAACCTAATTCTAATTGCT